CATCAACCTGCTGCTGCTTTTTCTGAAGTATCAACGGGAGAATTCATCCTGGAAGTGGCAGAACTGCTGAAACTACGTGAAACCCTGACAAGGGTTTATGCACAAAGAACGGGCAAACCCCTATGGGTTGTCTCCGAAGACATGGAAAGAGATGTTTTTATGTCAGCAACAGAGGCCCAAGCTTATGGAATTGTTGATCTTGTAGCGGTTGAATGACAATAGCATAGCCTGGATTTCGCATCAATTCGTGATTTGAAATTACCCCTGCGGAGTTTCATATTAATATATTATGACTTTTATTTACTATTCTATTCAAAGGAATTCATAATCATGCGGTTAGGATCGATCTAAACCAGTCCATTATGTATATGATTCAACATGCCAACGATTAAACAACTTATTAGAAATACAAGACAGCCAATTAGAAATGTCACAAAATCCCCCGCGCTTCGGGGATGCCCTCAGCGTCGAGGAACATGTACTAGGGTGTATGTGCGACTCGTTCAGATCATGAACTAGAACAAAGGAAAGAGAGCCATGTTCAAATATCAATGATCAAATAGGATAGAACGGAAAACGAACTACATTTCCTATCTAAAAATAAGAAAATGGAGCATATCCCTTTTATTGTGTATGAAATTTATGGTTTCTATTGGTGTAAATCCACTCACCTCAATTCAAGATGAGAAGCAATTCTCCATTGGTAGCAAATGGTTATCCATTAAGCGGAGGAAATCTTAGTTAATATAGACCCCTCTTGCAAGAACGGACTAACAGGGTCAGCTACCCAGCCAACCCTCATAATTAAATACCGTTACTGTATAGGTAGAGCTCGTTGTGAAAGACCTATTACTGGATAATTCATGGGTAGAGCCGAAGAATGTGAACTATACAAGTTAGCAATAACATTGATTAAATGAAGTAAAGGCTCCGGTGTATAGAGAAGACCTCACCGTTTAAGAAGTAACCATAGAAACGATGGAATCCACTATTTCTTTATCATTGCTATTTTTTTTATTTATTTTTCTAGTATAGTACAATTTCGTATTTCGAGGCGAAACGCCTATAAAAAAGAAAAAATCGTGGTTGGGAAGGTTATAGTAGCCAAAGCCGTTGGAATTTTTAGTTTATACATTGGAAAAATCCGTTTTGTTATTAATATACTAGTAAAGGGGCAAAAGAATAACTGAAAGAAAGGAAATCTATTAGTTATTCGTGAAAGTTTCATTTATTCAATGACCAGAATTAGACGGGGATATATCGCTCGGAGACGTAGAACAAAAATTCGTTTATTTGCATCAAGCTTTCGGGGGGCTCATTCAAGACTTACTCGAACTATTACTCAACAAAAAATAAGAGCTTTGGTTTCGGCTCATCGGGATAGGGATAAGCAAAAAATCAATTTTCGTCGTTTGTGGATCACTCGAATAAATGCAGCAATTCGTGAAAGGGGGGTATGCTATAGTTATAGTAGATTAATAAACGGTCTGTACAAGAGACAGTTGCTTCTTAATCGTAAAATACTTGCACAAATAGCTATATCAAATAGGAATTGTCTTTATATGATTTCCAATGAGATCATAAAAGAAGTAGGTTGGAAGGAATCCACCGGTTAAACGGAGTTGCCCGGAGAATGAACTCCGGGAAGGTCGAATAAAAATGAATAGAATATGATAAAATATGAGAAAGTAGTCAAAATAAATATGAATCAACAAGTTAAATAAAAAAATTTATTCTTCCCAGATTATTATTTGTTTTCTTACGACACGAGAATTCAATCCGGATTCTTGGATTTTTCCAACAAAATATCAATCCCCGTTTGAGTTCGGATGGGAATTCGAATTCAAGTGAATAAAGAGTAAACCTATCTTTTTCTGGCTCTAAGACTAGGAGTTCTAGTGGTCGACTCGGTTCTTTCAAATTGTTTCTCATTATTAAGAAAAGGTAACAAAGATAAAATACGAGCTTGTTTTATAGCAATAGTAATTAATCGTTGTTGTTTCAAGGTCAATCTATTCACTCGTCTAGATAATATTTTTCCCTGTTCACTAATAAATCGACTAATTAAACTCATGTTTTTATAATCAATTCGATCCCCCGATTGGATCGGGGGCAAACGCCTACGAAAAGATCGCTTGGATTTAAGAAAAGTTCGCTTGGATTTTTCCATGGTTTGGTTAGTTTATTTCTTATCCCTAAAATCCTATTTCAGCCGTATCTCTAATTAGAATAAAAAAATAGGATTTGGTTTGTTTATAATTATCTTTAACTATGTTAAATATGTTATATATATATAATGTCATTTTTTCCTTTTTCTTGTAAGATAGATAAGGGCGCAGGTGCTCGGTTCGATCTATTTCTTTACCTCCCCGTGAATCGTATGTTTGTAACAATATGGACAGAATTTTCGCAACTCCAATCGATTAGGCGTATTGTGCCGGTTCTTTTGAGTAATATATCTGGAAATGCCCGTTGATGCCTTATTAACATTAACACCGTTTCGAACACAAGCGGTACATTCCAAAAGAACCGGTATTCGCACATCTTTACCCTTGGCCATGAACCTCCTTTGGATTTTTCATTTACTCAACTCTTCCTCTTTCAATCCGAAACGAAAAAGAAGAAAGGAAGGAAAAAACAAAATAGAATTTGTAACTTACTATCCTCTTATGCAAGATTTCACTACAATCAATATAGCAAATAAGATAGAAAGATTTCTAAACTAGATTTCAAATCACAGTACAGTATTTCATAATCACAGTACAGTATTTCATATAAGTATCTTATATAATACTCTTTCCCTAGAACCACAGTTTGTATTCTACTTCCAGAGAAATTGAATACATAGAAATTTCATATTAATTTAATTCCAACCTGAACCCGAGTCTCGCAGCTGTTGAATGCACTTTTATTCTTTCTCTTTCCTCCCTTATTCTAAAATTTTAAAAAGGGAAAAAAGAGAAAAAAAGAAGGGGGGCTGGTATTTAATTGTATCTCTAATTTTCTTTATTACTTCCCACGTCAATAACTAGAATGAAGAAAAAAAGGGGAACGTCAACGCATCCGGGAAAAAACGATTAATCTCTATCAATAAACCTGCCAAAGAACCGAACCATAGAGTACTTAGTACCGGTGCTACGGAAAGATATGTTTTTAGATCTCGCATTGAAAAACCTCCTTCATTTTATTGTAATACATAAACATATTGAAATGTACAATCATCCAGTAAATAAGATTGACTTTTTGTTAAATACAGAAAAAACGTCCTTTCTTCCCCAATATTCCCCCAACTCATTTATTTTTCCTAGGGGTTCCATTCCATTTTTCATATAGATAGAAGTATTTTACTATTATTATATGTTAAATGAGACCAAAAAGACGAAATGGGCATAAACATTCTAGATTTTAATAGAGGAGATAATGATGTGGAAAACAAGACAAGAATTCTCTACAATGACACTGTAGACCAATGGAAGGGATGTAGCGCAGCTTGGTAGCGCGTTTGTTTTGGGTACAAAATGTCACGGGTTCAAATCCTGTCATCCCTACCTATTACTGCTCCTTTGAGCAGTAACGAGGGATTTTTTGAGATCAATTCACATTGGACATATCATATAGAATCTTTCATTTTTATGATACTATTATAGTGTATGCATACAAGATGTATTGGGGCCAATCCTTTTATTTTCTTTTATGATAAGAAAGCGCTCTTAGTTCAGTTCGGTAGAACGTGGGTCTCCAAAACCCGATGTCGTAGGTTCAAATCCTACAGAGCGTGATTCGGATCTTCTTCGATCGAATTCGGTTGAAGCACTAACTGGAATGGCAATCTGAATTTGACCTCCTGGATATTAAAGAAAGGAGGAGGTCAATCAAAAAAAGAGATGTTAATTAATCTAATCAAAGGTCCAACTGATCGCCACGCCTGTATTGTAAATATGCAGTTACAAATAATCCAGCCAAAGTAATAGGAATTAGACCTAACACGATTCCAAATAGGAAAACTTCAATCATTTCAATTTGTTTGAAAGGAGAAAAAAAGAGGTAATATCTATACCTAAATATTAATCTGAATTACCATGAATCTCAATGACCAAGAATTGGCAATGGACACGGTAAGTAACTATAAATACACAGAAGTTCGCGGAAAGATTTCCTTTTTTGTGCAATGCATTTCAAATCAGTCGTATCTTGCTCAGACCAATAAATAGAGCTGAGGTTATAGTTAAAGCCGTCAGTAGAAAGCCGAAATAACTAGTTATGGTAAGCATGAAGGAGCTAAATGAAATATGTTCTTTTTATACATATGTTTATAAAAAAGCACTTACCTGAGTTTCCTTTTTTGCAAAATAGGAGATAAAAAAATACCAATTGAAAGGTTTTGATTGATCTATCATTATAGACAGCACTAACACGGAGAAAGTCACAACTGTATAAAAAGAAATGGATTCATCATCTGTAACATCTACCCATACCGCCAATCAGCGAATTCATTCTTGGATAATTTTTCAACTCAACTTAGAAACGAATAATAAGAACTGGGGCATTTAATTTCGTTTTAAAATGAAAGTCTTTTCGAATCATTATGGAATGAAATTATTAAATTATTCCTATTTTTATCATTTCTTTTTTTTTTTATTGTATCGAATAAATTTTATATTTTAGAGCGAACAGTAATCTTATAAAACTTTTACTTTGATTTTAACTAATTAGATTCCTTAATAGGTTCACTTATATAATATCTTGAATGAATGAGAACAAAAAGTTATCACATGATCACTCGAAAAAAAAATAGGTGTTTTGGTTCAACTATATTCTAAGACTAGTCATTTCTATTCTATTTTGCTTTATAAGTTCTATTTTGTATCTTTCCAAAAATCTGCATTTTTTTAGTTAGGTCAAGAAAGAACCTTCCGATTTTGATCTAATACAACAATGCATGCACTATTAGTGATTCCAATTATTTCATTCTTTGTTCTTTTTCGTTTATCAAATAAAAT